GTAGTCCCCCAGCCCGGAGCCACTTTACCATATTCCGAATTCAATGGTTTCAATAAATTCCCTACGGTAGTTTGTCTTGGCCTAGATCTAGAACTACCCTCAACGGTTTGTGTAGCCATAAATCCTATTTAATCATTGGTTGAGATCTGTTGACTTTGTATACCATTCCGTTGTAGTTGTAAATAAACGATCTTATCGTAGATCCATTGTGATCTTGAAATTATCTAAAAATGGAAACAGCAACCCTAGTCGCCATCTTCATATCTGGTTTACTTGTAAGCTTTACGGGATACGCCTTATATACCGCTTTTGGGCAACCCTCTCAACAACTAAGAGATCCATTCGAGGAACACGGGGACTAGACTAGTTGAAGTAACGAGCCTCCCGATATGGGAGACTCATTACTTCAGTTGATATAATGAAAAATCATTTCATTTTTTTAGTCGGAACCTTAGGCGGTTCTCGAAAAAAGATAGCGAAAAAAATTATCCCTAAAGTCGAGACTAAAAGGAATGTATAAACCAATGCTTCCATAGATTCGATCGTGGTTTACAATTATAGCTTTCACACCTATTCGTTTGAGTGGAATCATTTACCATACCATATAAAAGGGGGAAAAGAATCAAAGAAAAGAAGGTGATTCAAGTCAATATTTCTCGGGTACCTTATTCAAATTCAAATAAAAAAAAATAGAGGCAAAAGATACCAGAACAATCTTGTATCAAACTACTTGTCTCCTTGTAGTTGGATCTCCAAGTTTTTGGAATGCTCCAAATTCCACTTGAGCATCCAAATCTGGATCAATACCAGCAAAAACATCTCTGAACAAGGTTCTAGCGCCATGCCAAATGTGTCCGAAAAAGAAGAGCAAAGCAAACGTAGCATGCCCAAAAGTGAACCAACCCCTTGGACTGCTACGAAAAACACCATCGGATTTCAAGGTAGCCCGGTCTAATTCAAAAATTTCACCTAATTGTGCGCGCCTAGCATATTTTTTCACAGTAGCAGGATCACTATAACTGACTCCATTGAGTTCGCCACCATAGAACTCAACGGTTACACCTACTTGTTCAACACTATACTTTGATTCCGCCCTTCGAAAAGGAACATCTGCCCTCACAATTCCGTCTCCATCTACCAAAACGACCGGGAATGTTTCAAAAAAAGTAGGCATACGACGTACAAAAAGCTCGCGCCCTTCTTTATCTCTAAAGACGGGGTGTCCTAACCATCCAACAGCTATTCCATCCCCGCTGTCCATTGAGCCCGCTCTGAATAATCCCCCTTTTGCCGGATTATTACCAATGTAATCATAAAAAGCTAATTTTTCGGGAATTTTAGACCAAGCTTCTGATAAACTTAGATTTTCGGCTAGTCCGGCACCAACTCTTCGATATATTTCTTGCTGGAAGTATCCCTGATCCCACTGATAACGAGTGGGACCAAATAACTCGATTGGGGTCGTTGCTGAACCATACCACATAGTTCCGGCAACAACAAAAGCTGCAAAAAAAACAGCAGCGATACTACTAGAAAGTACAGTTTCAATATTGCCCATACGTAATCCTTTGTATAGACGTTGAGGCGGACGGACACTAAGATGGAATAGGCCCGCTAATATGCCCAGTGTACCCGCTGCAATATGATGAGAAGCGATTCCTCCCGGAACAAAAGGATCAAAACCTTCCGCGCCCCACGCTGGACTTACAGATTGTACTTTTCCAGTTAGTCCATAAGGATCAGACACCCATATTCCAGGACCATATAAGCCTGTTACATGAAATGCGCCAAAGCCAAAGCAAGCCACCCCTGAGAGAAATAAATGAATTCCAAAGATCTTGGGCAAATCCAAAGAGGGTTTTCCCGTACGTTCATCACAGAATATTTCTAGGTCCCAATATACCCAATGCCAGATGGCCGCCAAAAAGCACAAGCCAGAAAACACAATATGTGCCCCAGCCACGCCTTCATAACTCCAAATACCCGAATTCGTTATAGTTCCTCCTGAAATACTCCAACCACCCCACGAATTGGTTATTCCTAAACGAGTCATGAAGGGTATAACGAACATACCTTGTCTCCACATTGGATCAAGAACGGGGTCAGAGGGATCAAAAACCGCCAATTCGTATAGAGCCATCGAACCGGCCCAACCAGAAACTAGAGCCGTATGCATTATATGGACAGAAAGCAATCGGCCGGGATCATTCAATACTACAGTATGAACACGGTACCAAGGCAAACCCATGGAAATACCCCTTTCTCAAAGAAAAATAGACACTATGTAACTTTATCGCATTGCACTATGTACCTAACCTTTTCAGCGGATTCTGTATGAGAAAAGGTTACTATTTATTCTATTCCGTTGAAAATAACGGCGGAATTCTGTTCGTAAGAACAAAGAGAAGCAGATCTATTCTATACCCGATAAGTACCAATACGCAATGGGAGCATTGGTCCCGTTGCGTGGGAACGAATGCATGTATACTTGTTTATTATTCGAACGATCGATCCCTTCATTAAAATTTTTATTTTTTCATTATGTCTTTCTCTAAAAACCTTCCAATTTATGTATAAACTAGAATAAACARAAAAAAAAAAAAATAATAATGAAGACAATAAACTCATTCTTACGTTTCCATATTAAAGTGAAGTATAGTACTTAATTTTTTTCTTTAATTTAATGCCCATTGGTGTTCCAAAAGTACCTTTTCGGAGTCCTGGAGAGGAAGATGCAGTTTGGGTTGACGTATAGTGCGACTTGTCAGACATATTGGGTCATATGGCATTTACCCGTTTTCTCCACCGATCGAGATATCCTCTGTTTCGCCCAAGAAATATTGATTGAAGAATAAATTATTCGGAGCGTGAAGTGAAATTAGATCAATTTATATTGAGGATCAATATTCTCAATTATAAGAATTTATGGTTGACTTGGACTAAGAAAATCAAGTATCCAGGCTCCGTTCAGAAAATACCAAATTGGTGTAATATATGTACAATTACCACTTGTAGCATAGACGATTCTTATACTTAATTATAGGGGCTATCCCAAACTGCCATGCCAACCAGTATGATGAATACATCGAATAGTTTGGGAGAGGCGTGAAAGGAATTGAAAAAAGTCGTAGCAAAAAGAAGTGGTACTGAGATCATTTGTCCTATATGTGCAAATATAATTCGGGTAGATCTTTCCCCGGAGTAGAACATGAACCTAAAAGAATTGAAAGGACCCATTCAGGAACAAGAAAATTACATCGTGATTTGAATCTCGACGAAACACTACATCAATGAGAGGTTAATTCAATAAGTTCAGTAAATTCTTTTTTTTTAGGGAAGGGGCCAAAACTCATGTTTTTTTGAAAAATATGAAGAAAAAATCCCTTTCATTAGAAAAACGGGAATCTGTTACAAAAAAAAGAGATAGGATTGGAATCGACACATTGATTCTTTTTTTCGCAATTTTTTTGAACCGTATGCACCCAAAGATGCACGTACGGTTTAAAAGGGATACAATTTTGTCCTAATCAACCGACTTTATCGAGAAAGATTACTTTTTTTAGGCCAAGAAGTTGATAGCGAAATCTCAAATCAACTTGTTGGTCTCATGGTATATCTCAGTATAGAAGATGATACTAAGGATCTTTATTTGTTTATAAACTCTCCCGGCGGATGGGTAATACCAGGAATAGCCATTTATGATACTATGCAATTTGTTTCGCCCGATGTACATACAATATGCATGGGATTAGCCGCTTCAATGGGATCTTTCATTCTGGTCGGAGGAGAAATTACCAAACGTCTAGCATTCCCTCACGCTTGGCGCCAATGAGTTTTTATTTGAAAAAAAAAGGAAGAAGACTATGCCTTCGCCATATCGAATATGAATAATAGGTAATAATAGCATGGCACTTCGAATTCGATATGAACAAACTATTATTGTTTTTCCTAACATGAGATTTTGTATCGAGATAGTAGTATGAAACAAAGGTTATTTCCGATTTGATCTTCTGTGCCGGGAGTACATTTCAGCGTCACAAACCATTTTTCTTCCGCACCAGAAGTCTCTTTCTGATATTTATCTTACGAGGAAAAGAATACGAAAATGAAAAAAAAAAGATCATTTTTCCTTATTTGATCGTATCAAAAAGAAACTTTGGGATTGCTAAATTACAGACGAGATAAATATAGAAAGCAACAGAACCATCATAGTATTTTTTTTTTTTACTCCTACAATACGAAAAGAAGGGCGGTAAATGGATCATTCAACGATCTGGATCGGATGGATTCTTTTTTTTGCTTCGATAGAATAGAAGGGAGGAAAAAGGAAATTCCATTGCGGAGCCGTATGCAATGTACAAAAGATGCCTGTACGGATGTTCAATTCTATTTGTTTTTTTCTTCTTTTTTTTTTTAGCCCTTACTTTAGCCCAATCATTCGAGATAGAAGAACCGTTCATGCATGATGTTATATCAATATTATCAGGGTTATGATTCACCAACCTGCTAGTTCTTTTTATGAGGCACAAGCAGGGGAATTTATCCTGGAAGCGGAAGAACTACTCAAACTTCGCGAAACCCTCACAAAGGTTTATGTACAAAGAACGGGCAACCCTTTATGGGTTATATCCGAAGACATGGAAAGGGATGTTTTTATGTCAGCAACAGAAGCCCAAGCTCATGGCATTGTTGATCTTGTAGCGGTCGAAAATGAAACTACTGGGGATTTCGTGTAAATACGCGATTCCGTTTCAAACCATAATTAGAATTTTCCGTGATTTGATATTGAATAGAAATAATTCATAATCATCAATCATCAGGTTAAGATCAATCTAAACCAACCTATTTTATTATATATATGATATGTATGATATGCCGACAATTAAACAACTTATTAGAAACACAAGACAGCCAATAAAAAATATCACGAAATCCCCCGCGCTTCGAGGATGTCCTCAGCGTCGGGGAACATGTACTAGGGTGTATGTGCGACTCGTTTA